ATCAACAACATAGTAAATAAAAAACTAGTAAATGGATAAAGAAATAGTAGGTTCCATCGTTTCTATGGTTAATTCTTAAACGGTGAGGTCTTCTCTATACACCGGAGCCTCTATAATTTATTTAATTAACCTAACCTTATTAGTAACTTGTACAGTTCACACTCTTTTGCTCTACCCATAATTTAGCCAGTAATAGGTCTTTCACAAGGGGATCTACCTAATACAGTAACGGTATTTAATTATGAAAGTTAGCTGGGTAGCTGACCCTCTTAGTCCGTTCTTGCAAGAATGGAAGTCGAATCTTTCTTTTTTTTTTTTTATAAGATTGTCCCCGCTTAATGGATAACCATTTAATACCACCGGGGAATTTTTTTTCATCTTAAATTGAGGATAATTGGATTTGCACCAATGGAAACCATAAATTTCATACACAATAGAAAGAGAGATCTTATTCTTTTTAGAGAGTGAATGGAATGAAGTTCTTCCGTTTTATCCTATTGATCGGTACTGATCATTGATACTGGAAAACGGTTTTTCTTTTGTCCCAGCCCATGATCTGAACGAGTCGCACATACACCCTAGTACATGTTCCTCGGCGCTGAGGGCATCCCCGAAGAGCAGGGGATTTCGTGACATTTTTGATTGGCTGTCTTGTATTTCTAATAAGTTGTTTAATCGTTGGCATGTTGAATAGTATACATAATGAGCTGGTTTAGATCGATCCTAACCGGATGATTATGAATTACTTCGATTTAATAAAATATTGAACTCGGTAAGAAGATAAAATAATAAATTACGGATTTTCAAGAAATCCATCCTATTTTCATTCAACTGCTACAAGATCAACAATTCCATAAGCTTGGGCTTCTGTTGCTGACATAAAAACATCTCTTTCCATGTCTTCAGATACAACCCATAAGGGTTTGCCCGTTCTTTGTACATAAACCCTTGTGATGGTTTCACGCAGTTTTAGCAGCTCTTCCGCTTCCAAGATAGCTTCTCCCGTTTGTGCTTCATAAAAATCACTAGCGGGTTGATGAATCATTACCCTGATGATATAACCTAATAAAGGTTCCTCGATCTCGACGATGGAGTGAAGATAAAATAAATAAAGATAAAAAAAACTAAGAAAAAATAGAATAACCGTACGGGCATCTTTTGTGCATTGCATACGGCTCTACAATAAAATTGATCTTTACCTTCCATCGCAGAAAAAGAAAAATAGGATCTATGAGACTCATATTGGTAAATGATCAAATTACCACCCTTCTTTTTGGAGGAGTTAAAAAATACTATGATGGTTCCGTTGCTTTATATATTTATTATTATTATTCATTTTTTGGTATTTATTTGTCTGTGATTTAGCAATCCCAAAGTTTCTTTTTTATCCAATCAAATAAAAAAAAGTAAATAAACAAATATTTTTTATTTGATTTATACAATAAATAAAAATATTGTTAAGAGATCTATGGTATGAAAAAAGTTTGTGACGCTGAACAGGATTCCCGATCGATAAGATAAAATCAGAAATACTCTTTATTTTATACTACTCTCTCGATATATAATCTAATTTTTTTTAATAAGAAAAATTTTCTCATATCGAATTCGAAATGCCATGCTATTTTTACTTAATATTTCTATTTTATATGGCGAAGGCATAGTCTTTTGTTTCTCTCAAAAAACCTCATTGGCGCCAAGCGTGAGGGAATGCTAGACGTTTGGTAATTTCCCCTCCAACCAGGATAAAAGATCCCATTGAAGCAGCTAATCCCATGCATATTGTATGTACATCGGGCCGCACAAATTGCATAGTATCATAAATAGCGACTCCAGGTATTACCCATCCGCCAGGAGAGTTTATAAACAAATACAGATCTTTGGTATCATCCTCGATACTGAGATATACCATAAGACCAATAAGTTGATTCGAGATCTCGCTATCAACTGCTTGTCCTAAAAAAAGTAATCTTTCTCGATAAAGTCGGTTGATTAGGGCAAAGTTGTATCCCTTAGGAACCGTACATGCACTTTTTTCTGCATACGGCTCAAAACAAAAAAATTTGTGAAAAATCAATGTGTAGATTCCAGCCCTCTTTCGTTTTTTTATATCATAGTAGGTTCTTTCTAACTTTTAAGGAGAGGGCTTTTTCTCCGATTTTTCAATAAAGATGTTTTTTGACTCCTTTCCTTATCGTAGGATATAAAAAAAGAATTTCAAACTTATCGAATTAACTTATTATTGATGTATTTTTTCATTGAGATCCAAATCACAATGTCATTTTCTTGTTCCTGAATGGGGCCTCTTAAATCTTTTTAGGTTTATGCTCTACTCCGGGTAAAGATACGCCCGATTTCGATTTGCACATATAGGACAAATGGTTCCCTTACCACTTCTTTTTGCTATGACTTCTTAATGAAATTTATTATTAATTTCATGTCTTTCGCGATTCATCCATATCACTCGATTGATTAACGATTTGAGATCACTTTTCTTTATAAA